TACACCTATGGGTTCTGTATTGCAAGTCAACCCTACTACACCAGTACCAATAGGCGGCATAGGGGAAGAGGCGCTACGTCTAGGAATCAGCAACACGAAAACTTTGTTATAAACTGCCCCCTTTCCTTAGCGGGATCGGGACTAAGAAGAATGGTTGGGATAACAAACATCCATCTCGTTCGTACTGTGGATACCCGTATAACCATCGAAGACTGTTGAAGTGATTAATTCCTGTAAATTAAGGGGCGTTGAGAACAAAGAAATTGTTGGAGTTTCCGGTTTTATCTAGTACCAACACGCGTGATATTAAGAAAAAAGCTTTTGCAGGAAGGTTGGCTAGAGATTTCTTGTAAAAACATTAGCCCCACTTAGTTCATAATGAGAATATTTCAATCTTTTTTGATTTCATGGATTATTCTCATAATGCACATAAAGGAGGAGCCGTATGAGATTTTCATCTCATGTACGGTTTTGAAACGGAGAATTCTTTGAATCGAATGACGACCGTAACGGATGTCAGCTCAATCTGAAGGCAATTATGCGGAAGCTTTACAGAATTATTATGAAGCTATGCGACTAGAAATTGATCCTTACGATCGAAGCTATATACTCTATAACATAGGCCTTATCCACACAAGTAACGGAGAACATACAAAAGCTTTAGAATATTATTTTCGGGCACTAGAACGAAATCCGTTCTTACCACAAGCTTTTAATAATATGGCTGTGATCTGTCATTACGTGCGACTATCTCTACTATAGAAAGAAAAAAGTAAAAGAAAAAAAAAAAGGAGGGGGGGTAAAGAGCAAATACACTAATAAATACTCGAAAAAAAAAATAGGCTTTCTACATATGCATCGTGCAAAAACGATTTTTATCAGCTGTAGCAAAGAAAGAAACTTCATAGAAGTCGAAATATGAAGAAATCGATATGCCTAGATAGTTTATTCTATGGATAAAGGATCTAATTGATAGAGGAAGCACCGTAAAGATCAATTCGCGAGGTTTTGGGCCGATGCCGATCCAATAAGAACTGCTTATTTATGTCATGATATGAGATAAAAGTAAGGAATCCACTTATGTAATAAAGTCGATCCCCTAAGGTATTGAGCAGCGGTGTAGCATCAGATCCCAAAGACAGTAAGCCTTTTCTTTCTTAGGAAGAAAGGGCTTTTTCAAAGATTCTATATCAATTTTTATATGAAACCGAGATAGATACCTTTCAGAAAATTCTAACTATAGTGGAAATGCTTCTATGTTATTCTTCTGACGGTGGGAGAAAAGATAAAATGAAAGCAAAGCTGATTATTAATTTAATCAAAAGTCAAGTTTGAAACTCATGCTCATGGAATTAACCTCTTTTGGTTAACCCCCCAAAAAAAAGAATAAAGATAAAGATCGATCTATGAGAAATCTCATTCAATTCGATATACTAGATTCAAAAACCCGGGACACCAAAAGAATTGATTGCCGAGCCGTATGAGGCGGGAAACTCTCAAGTACGGTTCTAAGGAAAGGAATTGAACCACCTATTCCGACCGGGGGGAACAGGCCGTTCGACAGGGAGATTCTGAAATTGCGGAGGCTTGGTTCAATCAAGCTGCCGAGTATTGGAAACAAGCTATTGCGCTTACTCCTGGTAATTATATTCAAGCGCAGAATTGGTTGAAGATCACGGGACGTTTCGAATAAGAAACTCTCTGTTTATTTATTTAGAATTTTATTTCTTTAGAATTTCGATATCTATTTTCGTTTGGTATAATTAAAAATTAATTGTCTGTTAGCCCTATCAGTGGAATATAAAAGGGATCATTTATCTGGTAAGAAACAATCAAGGAATTTCATTATATCCTTTCTAAGATCGTTCTATTTCGTCTGGGATTTCATAAGGATAAACGATACAGGGATACGGTAGAAAATGTATTTTTCTCCTATTCTATTCAAATTAATAAAAGAGACCCCTCGCAGGAATGTCTCTTATCCTAGTAATTACTAATGACTGCTTGGAATAAAGTAATATGTTCTATATACGCCATTAAAGTAGCAGCTGCATTTCGGGACTTCTAATTGAGATATGAATACACTAAGGTTGTACAAAAAAAGGGTTTTTGACAAATTTTAAGCCCGTAAAGGGTTTTATAAGATTAAAAAAGATTCAAAAGGTCCGTTGAGCGCCTCCTGGATATGTCATAATAGATCCGAACACTTGCCCTGGATCGACTTCCAGACATAATTGCTCTAGTGAATAACTAAAGAAAATAAATAGATGGGAGATAGAAGTAGAAGAGAAAGAAACTAATTCTAAGCATCTCTCATAGGTTCACTAATCACTGGACTGACTGTTGGCGGGTTTCTTTGTATGTGTTGTCCGGAAAGAGGAGGACTCAATGATTATTCGTTCGCCGGAACCAGAAGTAAAAATTTTGGTAGATAGGGATCCCGTAAAAACTTCTTTCGAGGAATGGGCCAAACCGGGGCATTTCTCAAGAACCATAGCTA